CAGATAAAGATACTATTCCCTTTCGATCTAAAACCTTGGCACAGATCTAGGATACGCCCTTCTCATCGAGATCAAATAAAAAAGAAAGATGATTTTTGTTTTTTAACAGTTTGGGGAATGGAAACCGAACTTCCTTTTGGTTCTTCCCGAAAACGACTTTCCTTTTTTAAACCTATTTTTAACGAACTCAACAAAAAAATACGCAAATTTCGAAAGAACTTTTTTTGGATTCTAAGAATTCTCAAAGAAAAACTAAAATTTTTTCTAAAGGTACCAACTGAAACAAAAAAATGGATTATTCAAAACCTTGTATTTTTTAAAAAAATAATAAAAAAACTTTCAATCGTAAATCCAATTTTTGTATATGGATTAAGAGAAGAATCAAGTGAAATAAAAAAAGAAAACGATTCTTTAATGAATAATCAGATAATTCATGAATCATCCATTGAAGCCCAATTCCTGAATTTGACAAATTATTCAGTGACACAAAAAAGAATGAAAGATGTGGCTAATAGAACAAGGACAATCAGAAATCAAATAGATAAAATTTCACAAGACAAGAAAAAAGAATCATTAACTGTAAATATTAGTCCTAAGAAAATACAAAATGGTGTTAAAAGATTAGAATCACCCCAAAATATTGGTCAAATAGTAAAAAGAAAAAATGCTCGATTAATCCGTAAATCAATTTATTTTATAAAATTTTTTACGGAAAAGATATACGTAGATCTTTTTCTATATATTATTAATATTTCCAGAATTTATACACAACTTTTTCTTGGATCAACAAAAAAAATTTTTGATAAATCTATTTCCAATAATGAAACAAATCAAGAAAGAATTGATACAACAAATAAAATTAAGTTTATTTCGACTATAAAAAAATCACTTTTGTGGTTTAGTAGTAATATTAATAAGAATTCGAGGAGTCATTCTGATTTATCTTTTTTGTCACAAGCCTATGTATTTTACAAATTATCACAAGCCCAACTTATTAACTTCTCTAAGTTAAGATCTGTCTTTCAATATCACGGAACATCTTTATTTCTTAAGAATGAACTAAAAGATTATTTGGGAGCACAAGGAATAACTCATTCCGAAATAAAGACTAAGAAACTTCCAAATTCTGGAATAAATCAATGGAAAAACTGGTTAAAAAGTCATTATCAATACGATTTATCTCAGAGAAAATGGTCTCGATTAGTACCCCAAAAATGGCGAAATAGAATCAATGAATATTGTCGGGGTGAAAATCAAAATTTAAAAAAAAAAAAGAAATGGAATTCAAAAGAACAATTAATTAATTCCAATTACCAAAATGCAAATAATTCTGAAGCCCATTTATTTTTATTACCGGATGAAAAAGAGAATTTTAAAAAAAACTATAGATATGATGTTTTATCATATAAATTTCTTTTTTATGAGGATAAGAAGGATTCATATAGATATAGTTATAGGGCACCATTCCAAGTAAATAAAAACCAAGAATTTTCTTATACTTATAATTACAACATACATAAAGAAAAATTAATTGATATGTGGTGGAGTATTCCTATCACTAATTATTTAGGAATAAATAATATAATGGATATGGATATAAAGAAAAATATGGATAGAAAATATTTTGATTGGAAAATCATAAATTTTTGTCTTAGAAAGAAAGTTAATATTGGAACCTGGATCGATATCAGTACTAGCAGTAACAAAAATACTAAGACTGAACCTAAGAATTATCTAATTGTTGATAAAATTGATAAGAAAGATATTTTTTATCGCACAATTTATCAAGAAATTAACCGATCACATCAAAAGAAAAACCTTTTTGATTGGATGGGAATGAATGAAGAAATACTAAGTCGTCCCATATCGAATCTGGAATCTTGGTTCTTCCCAGAATTTGTCTTACTTTATAATGCATATAAAATCAAGCCTTGGGCTATACCAATTAATTTGCTTTTCTCAAATTTTGATCGAAGTCAAAATTTGAGTGAAAATAAAAACATCAATAGAAAGAAAAAAAAGACTGCTTTTATACTATCAAAAGACAAAAAATCTCTTGAATTAGATAATAAAAATCAAGACGAAAAAGAACTCGTAGGTCAAGGAGATCTTAAATTAAATGTCCAAGAGAACTCTAAATCTGTTCTCTCAAAACAAGACAAAGATATTGAAGAAGATTATATGGCATCAGATATGAAAAAACGTAGAAAGAAAAAACAATACAAGAGTAGTACAGAAGCAGAACTTGATTTCTTCCTGAAAAGGTATTTGCTTTTTCAATTGAGATGGGATGATTCTTTGAATCAAAAACTGATCAATAATGTCAAAATCTATTGTCTTCTGCTTAGGTTGATAAATCCAAGAGAAATTACTATATCCTCTATTGAAAGGAGAGAAATGAGTCTGGATATAATGCTGATTCAGAAAGATTTACCTCTTACAGAATTGATGAAAAAAGGAATATTGATTATTGAACCAATTCGCCTGTCTATAAAGGGTGATGGACAATTTAGTCTGTATCAAACCATAGGTATTTCATTGGTTCATAAGAGTAAACACCAAAAAAATCAAAAAAGATACAACGAAAATATTGCTATGAATAATTTGGATGAATCGATTCCACGACATCAAAAGATGACAGAAAATAGAGACAAAAACAATTATGATTTGCTTGTTCCTGAAAATATTTTCTCGCCTAGACGTCGTCGAGAATTGAGAATTCTAATTTGTTTCAACTCAAGGAATAATAAAGGTGTGGATAAAAACCCAGTATTTTGCAATGGGAATAGGATAAAAAACTGTAGTCAATTTTTTTCTGAAAGCAAAGATCTTGATCGAGATAAAAATAAACTTATAAAATTAAAATTCTTTCTTTGGCCCAATTATCGATTAGAAGATTTAGCTTGTATGAATCGTTATTGGTTCGATACTAATAACGGTAGTCGTTGTAGTATATTAAGAATACATATGTATCCACGATTAAAAACTCATTTATGATACATTTATCTTATATGTTCCTTATCATCTAGGAGATAAATAGATGCGCACACGCCTTGTCTTACAGCCAATTTCGATACATGATACTAATTCGATAACGTATCAATTAGATCCAGAAATGAATCAACAGAATTTTCTTTATTTTTTTTTAGTGATAAAATGAATCAATAAAGAAATTCGGATTAGATTATTATGTGTACCAGATTGAAATAGCTGGCATTATTATTACTGATCGGAAAAATTCCATATTTGGTAAAAAAGGAAGGTTTAAAATTTATGACCAAAAAATCATTCATATCTGTTATTTCGCATGAAGAACAAGAAGAAAACAGGGGGTCCGTTGAATTTCAAGTATTCCGTTTTACCAATAAGATACGAAGACTTACTTCACATTTGGAATTGCACAAAAAAGACTATTCATCTCAGAGAGGTCTACGAAAAATTCTAGGAAAACGGCAACGACTGCTGGCTTTTTTGTCAAAAAAAGATGGAGTAGGTTATAAAGAATTAATCAGTCAATTGAATATTCGAAAGCTAAAAACACGTTAATTTGAAGAGTCGTTTTGAATTATTTGATTTATTAGATCTTGAATTTTAATGAACTTCTTTTTGTTTTCAGCAATTCATGCAAAAATGAATAATGAATCGGGGAAAAACCTATGACTGTACCAACTACAAGAAAAGACCTTATGATAGTCAATATGGGTCCTCACCATCCATCCATGCATGGCGTTCTCCGACTCATCGTTACTTTAGACGGTGAAGATGTTATTGACTGTGAACCAATATTGGGTTATTTACACAGAGGGATGGAAAAAATTGCGGAAAACCGAACAATTATACAATATTTGCCTTATGTAACACGTTGGGATTATTTAGCCACTATGTTCACCGAAGCAATAACGGTAAATGGACCCGAACAATTGGGAAATATTCAAATACCCAAGAGGGCTAGCTATATCAGAGTGATTATGCTGGAGTTAAGTCGTATAGCTTCTCATTTGTTATGGCTCGGCCCTTTTATGGCAGATATTGGCGCGCAGACCCCCTTCTTTTATATTTTCAGAGAAAGAGAATTGGTATATGATTTATTCGAAGCTGCCACCGGTATGAGAATGATGCATAATTATTTTCGTATCGGCGGAGTAGCTGCCGATCTACCTTATGGATGGATAGATAAATGTTTAGATTTTTGTGATTATTTTTTAACAGGGATTGCTGAATACCAAAAACTTATTACGCGAAATCCTATTTTTTTAGAACGAGTTGAAGGAGTGGGCATTATTGGTGGAGAAGAGGCAATAAATTGGGGTTTATCAGGACCAATGCTACGAGCTTCGGGAATCCAATGGGATCTTCGTAAAATTGATCATTATGAGTGTTACGACGAATTTGATTGGGAAGTCCAATGGCAAAAAGAAGGAGATTCATTAGCTCGTTATTTAATACGAATCGGTGAAATGGCGGAATCCATCAAAATTATTCAACAAGCTCTAGAAGGAATTCCAGGAGGTCCCTATGAGAATTTAGAAATCCGACGCTTTAATAGAATAAAATATCCGGAATGGAATGATTTTGAATATAGATTCATTAGTAAAAAGCCATCTCCTGCCTTTGAATTGTCGAAACAAGAACTTTATGTGAGAGTAGAAGCCCCAAAGGGGGAATTGGGAATATTTTTGATAGGAGATCAGAGTGTTTTTCCTTGGAGATGGAAAATTCGTCCCCCGGGTTTTATCAATTTGCAAATTCTTCCTCAGTTAGTTAAAAAAATGAAATTGGCTGATATTATGACAATACTAGGTAGCATAGATATTATTATGGGAGAAGTTGATCGTTGAAATGATAATTGATCCAACAGAAGTACAAGCTATCAAGTCTTTTTCCAGATTGGAATCCTTAAAAGAGATTTCCGAAACTATACGGATGCTTGTCCCTATTTTGATTCTCATATTGGGAATCACAATAGGTGTACTAGTAATTGTGTGGTTAGAAAGACAAATATCTGCGGGTATACAACAACGTATTGGACCTGAATACGCCGGCCCTTTGGGAATTCTTCAAGCTCTAGCAGACGGGATAAAACTACTTTTTAAAGAGAACCTTCTTCCATCTCGAGGGGATACACGTTTATTTAGTATCGGACCCTCTATAGCAGTCATATCAATTCTACTAAGTTATTCAGTAATTCCTTTTGGCTATCGCCTTGTTCTAGCCGATCTCAGTATTGGTGTTTTTTTATGGATTGCCATTTCAAGTATTGCTCCAATTGGACTTCTTATGTCAGGATATGGATCAAATAATAAATATTCCTTTTTAGGTGGTCTACGGGCTGCTGCCCAATCAATTAGTTATGAAATACCATTAACTCTATGTGTGTTATCAATATCTCTACGTGTGATTCGTTGAGACATAAGTCTTCCTCCAGTTCTTTTTAGGTTTCGAAGAATAAAAATGAAACGTATTAAATAGATATATCTTTCTTTATTTTTTTATTCACTAGCCCGGATTGATAAACTAAACTAGATAGTTAGATGAGTGAAAGAAAACAGCTTCGAAATTTGCAGTAAAAAATTTGAATCTCATTTCCTATGTACAAGGGTTAAACGAAAATAAACATAAGCAGTCAAGACTCTTTACCCCAAGATTGGTTAATAAGTCATCATGTCTTGAAGCGGGTTGATAAAGAAGAACTCTATGGAGTTTTTACTATCTTTTGTATGTATTCCCATACACGAATTACGATAGAGATTGAGAAAAAATGCGTGGATGATTAGGAACACCAAAGTACACAAAGGATTCGTAATAGAGATTATGTAAGTTATCCGAAGAGACATTTATACATAAAAGAAATACTAATTGGGGCTTTAAATTTGTAGAAATGATCAAGTAGTACTCCCAAAAATGAAATTCCGATCCAGAGTATGCTCCTATCCACCGATTATATGAATAACTATCAGGAACGAAGTAATCCTTTACTTTGTTTTATATTAAACCTAAATAAAATAAATAAAAGGAAGGAAAAGAAAGTATGGAATTGCAAAAAAAAATCTTTTTTATCTGATATCCATATTAATGGAAATGCAATTTTTGTCATGTCATAAATAAGAAATCTTTAATTCTTTTTCGGAATCGAAAAAATAAAATAAAGTGAACTATTTATTGATATTGGTAAAAAGAGTATTTTATTGAAGGATCTAAGTTATTACTCAATAAAAAAATTGAAATTCTTAAACTAAAAGTAAAGGATAAGATCAATTCCGAAGCACTTTTTTATAGTATAGCAGACAGAATTCCATTGGTCTAATTGAGGAACTTTCGATTGATTTTAACTTTATCTATCCTACAAACATATCAAGATTAAAAAATATCGACTCAGTCCCTAGATTTATTTATGGCTCTCGAGGAGCCGTATGAGGTGAAAATCTCATGTACGGTTCTGGAATAGCGATGATAAGAGTGATCTTATCATCGACTATGATTATCTAACAGTTCAAGTACAGTTGATATAGTTGAGGCGCAGTCAAAATACGGGTTTTGGGGATGGAATTTGTGGCGGCAACCTATAGGGTTTATTGTTTTTATAATTTCTTCTCTAGCAGAATGTGAGAGATTGCCTTTTGATTTACCAGAAGCAGAAGAAGAATTAGTAGCAGGTTATCAAACCGAATATTCGGGTATCAAATTTGGGTTATTTTATGTTGCTTCCTATTTAAATCTACTAGTCTCTTCACTATTTGTAACAGTTCTTTACTTGGGTGGTTGGAATCTCTCTATTCCATACATATTGATTCCTGAGCTTTTGGAAATAAATAAAGCGTCTGGGGTCTTTGGACCAACAATTGGTATTTTCATTACATTAGCGAAAACTTTTTTGTTCTTGTTCATTCCTATCACAACAAGATGGACTTTGCCTAGACTGAGAATGGACCAATTATTAAATCTTGGATGGAAATTTCTTTTACCAATTTCTTTAGGTAATCTATTATTAACAACTTCTTCCCAACTCCTTTCATTATAAATAAAAAAAAAAAAAGGAATATTTCATATTCACTATATTCAAATATTCAAATTAAATTCACAACTTGTATCAAACAAGAGAAAGAAACAAAATCCTATTTTTTATTGATATTTACTATATGTTCCCTATGGTAACTGGGTTCATCAATTATGGTCAACAAACAGTACGGGCGGCAAGGTACATTGGTCAAAGTTTTATGATTACCCTATCTCATGCCAACCGTTTACCCGTAACTATTCAATACCCTTATGAAAAATTGATCACATCGGAGCGTTTTCGTGGTCGAATCCACTTTGAATTTGATAAATGCATTGCTTGTGAAGTATGTGTTCGTGTATGTCCTATAGATCTACCTGTTGTTGATTGGAAATTGGAAACGGATCTTCGAAAGAAACGATTGTTTAACTACAGCATTGATTTCGGAATCTGTATATTTTGTGGTAATTGTGTTGAGTATTGCCCAACAAATTGTTTATCAATGACTGAAGAATATGAGCTTTCTACTTATGATCGTCACGAATTAAATTATAATCAAATTGCTCTGGGTCGTTTACCAATATCAATAACGGATGATTACACAATTCGAACAATTTTGAATTTCCCTCAAACAAAAGAGCAATCTCATAACAAATGAAAATATTGTGATGGAAGAAATTACTAAGGCTCTTTTATTTAATTTTAAATTCACAAAGTTTCTTTTTTTTATTGGTCAATAATTACAAATCCCGACTATTCTATTCACTATTCGATTGATTAATGAAAATCACAACTTAATTTGTATTGAAAATCTGTTTACTTTAATGATTTCAAATAGTTTAAGTTTCGAACTATTCTTTCAGATAAAAAAAGAATGCGATAGGTCCAATAACTTTAATATGTATATTAAATTAGGATTTCATTTAATTAGCAATTAGTAACGCATGAATTTCTTTTTTCCTGTTCAAGTCAATAAGATCATGAAAAATTCCGATTTTTTTATCTCTTATTTTACATATAATGGATTTACCTGGACCAATACATGATTTTCTTTTAGTCTTTCTGGGGTCAGGTCTTATATTAGGGGGTCTCGGAGTGGTATTATTTACCAATCCTATTTTTTCTGCTTTTTCCCTGGGATTGGTTCTTGTTTGTATATCTTTATTTTATATTCTAGCAAACTCTCATTTTGTAGCGTCTGCACAACTCCTTATTTATGTGGGAGCTATAAATGTTTTAATAATATTTGCTGTAATGTTCATGAGTGGGCCAGAATATGGCAAAGATTTTCATCTTTGGACTGTTGGGGACGGGGCTACTTCGTTGGTTTGTACAAGTCTTTTTGTTTCATTAATTATTACTATTCTAAATACGTCATGGTATGGGATTATTTGGACTACAAGATCAAACCAGATTCTAGAACAAGATTTGATAAATACTAGTCAACAAATTGGAATTCATTTATCAACAGATTTTTTTCTTCCATTTGAACTCATTTCAATAGTTCTTTTAGTTGCTTTAATAGGTGCAATTTCTGTGGCTCGCCAATAAGTCAATAATTCATTTTTAAAACTAGCAATCCAAATAAAAATTAAATTTTATCGTATTCATTTCCATTCAATTCTATTCGAATTGCTGCATAAAACGGAAATACTTTATAGTTCGATTTTTTAACAACCTATTTTTTTGTTCTTAATTTACTCTATTCGAACTTGTTATATTCTAGTCAATCAAATCGGTTTAATTGTTGTTCATATTGAAATGAATCGAGATTGATAAGGAGTTGGTCAATGATGCTCGAACATGTACTTGTTTTGAGTGCCTATTTATTTGCTATCGGAATCTACGGATTAGTCACGAGCCGAAATTTGGTTCGGGCTCTTATGTGTCTTGAACTTCTATTGAATGCAGTTAATCTAAATTTTGTAACATTTTCTGATTTTTTTGATAGTCGCCAATTAAAAGGAAACATTTTCTCCATTTTTGTTATAGCTATTGCAGCCGCTGAAGCAGCTATTGGACCGGCTATTGTTTCCTCAATTTATCGTAACAGAAAATCAACTCGTATCAATCAATCGAATTTATTGAATAAGTAGTCTTTTTTTTTTTATTCTATTATATTAGAATTAGAGAATTTGAAAATTTAATAGTCATCAATTCAAATTAGATTACTAAGTATGGCACTTTAAGGTATAATAATACTTTAAAAAATGTAATAAATCAAAGTATTTTGGACCTCTTTTTCAATTTATTTTCTAATAAGCCGATCCAATCCAGAAGTAGATTGATTCAAAAATTCTGGTAAATCATTGATTCGTCTGGTATTTTAATATGTGGTTCATTTACTTTACTAGAACTAGATCGAAAATTAATGAAGTTAAAAAAAAAATTATAGATTCAATGTCACATTCAGTAAAGATTTATGATACATGTATAGGGTGTACTCAATGTGTACGAGCTTGTCCCACAGATGTATTAGAAATGATACCTTGGGATGGATGTAAGGCAAAACAAATAGCTTCTGCTCCAAGAACAGAGGACTGTGTCGGTTGTAAGAGATGTGAATCTGCCTGTCCAACCGATTTTTTAAGTGTTCGAGTTTATTTAGGGCCTGAAACAACCCGCAGTATGGGTCTAGCTTATTGATACGTTTCAGAAAACTCCACTTGAATCCATTCTATTCTATTTGGATTTTTTTTACCGACAAAAACCCGTACCCGAAAAATTTTTCGTTTCGGGTACGGGTTTTTTTGGCTCAAGTGTATCTTGTCTTTACCATGAATTATTTTCCTTGGTTAACTACAATTGTAGTTTTGCCCATATTTGCAGGTTCTTTAATTTTCTTTCTTCCTCATAGAGGAAATAAGGTTATCAGATGGTATACTATATGTATATCAATACTAGAGCTCCTTCTAACAACCTACGCATTCTGTTATCATTTCCAACCGGACGATCCATTAATCCAACTGGCAGAGGATTATAAATGGATAAATTTTTTTGATTTTC